GCTAGCGTAGCTTAATTAAAGCATATCACTGAAGATGTTAAGATGGACCCTAAAAAGTCCCGCAAGCACAAAAGTTTGGTCCTGACTTTGCTGTCAGCTTTAGCCTAATTTACACATGCAAGTATCCGCACCCCCGTGAGAATGCCCCACAGTTTCCTGTCTGGAAACAAGGAGCCGGTATCAGGCACACTTCCCTAGTAGCCCAAGACACCTTGCTTAGCCACACCCTCAAGGGAATTCAGCAGTGATAAATATTAAGCCATAAGTGAAAACTTGACTTAGTTAAGGTTAAGCAGGGCCGGTAAAACTCGTGCCAGCCACCGCGGTTATACGAGAGACCCAAGTTGACAGACAATCGGCGTAAAGAGTGGTTAAGTACCCTACTTCACTAAAGCCAAACACCTTCAAAGCTGTTATACGCACCCGAAGGTTAGAAGCCCAATCACGAAAGTGGCTTTAAACTAACTGAACCCACGAAAGCTAGGACACAAACTGGGATTAGATACCCCACTATGCCTAGCCTTAAACATTGATGATAGCTTACAATTATCATCCGCCTGGGGACTACGAGCACCAGCTTAAAACCCAAAGGACTTGGCGGTGCTTTAGACCCACCTAGAGGAGCCTGTTCTAGAACCGATAACCCCCGTTCAACCTCACCCTTCCTTGTTCTTCCCGCCTATATACCACCGTCGTCAGCTTACCCTGTGAAGGGCTAATAGTAAGCAAAACCGGCAAAGCCCAAAACGTCAGGTCGAGGTGTAGCGTATGGAAGGGGAAGAAATGGGCTACATTCACTGATTTAGTGTATACGAATGACACCCTGAAACACGTGTCTGAAGGAGGATTTAGCAGTAAGCAGAAAATAGAGCGTTCTACTGAAACTGGCCCTGAAGCGCGCACACACCGCCCGTCACTCTCCCCGAGCTAAGACTCTCAAATAAATAAATAACTATACCTGCAAAGGGGAGGCAAGTCGTAACATGGTAAGTGTACCGGAAGGTGCACTTGGAAAAACAAGAGTATAGCTAAAACAGAATAGCATCTCCCTTACACTGAGAAGGTATTCGTGCAAATCGAATTACTCTTATGCCAAACAGCTAATCCATAAACCTAAAAACAACAAATCCATATAAATAACCCCAAAATTTCTCAATAAAAACCTAAACAAACCATTTTTCCCCCTTAGTACAGGCGATAGAAAAGGATATAAGGAATGACAGAAAAAGTACCGCAAGGGAACGCTGAAAGAGAAATGAAATAACTCAGTTAAGCCTATAAAAGCAGAGATTAAACCTCGTACCTTTTGCATCATGATTTAGCCAGAAACAATACAAGCAGAGTGAACTTTAGTTTGAAACCCCGAAACTAAGTGAGCTACTCCAAGACAGCCTATTAATAGGGCAAACCCGTCTCTGTGGCAAAAGAGTGGGAAGAGCTTTGAGTAGAGGTGACAGACCTATCGAACTTAGTTATAGCTGGTTGCTCGAGAATTGGATAGAAGTTCAGCCTCTAAGTTTCTTTACTCCCCCGTCCTGACCCCACCAGACGCCTAAGAAACTAAGAGAGTTAGTCAAGGGGGGTACAGCCCCCTTGACACAAGATACAACTTTCCCAGGAGGGTAAAGATCATAATTTAACAAGGAAAAATGTCTCAGTGGGCCTAAAAGCAGCCACCCGAACAGAAAGCGTTAAAGCTCAGACATATCCACCACCCTTAAATCCTGACAATTCACTCTTATCCCCCTAACACCTATCGAGCCCTCCCATGCATTCATGGGAGTGATTATGCTAATATGAGTAATAAGAGACCCACTCTCTCCCAGCATACGTGTAAATCGGAACGGACCTCCCACCGAAACTTAACGGCCCCAAATAAAGAGGGAACTGAATTACAAAACCAACAACTAGAAAAACACTCAACCACAACACCGTTAATCCCACACTGGTATGCACCTACGGAAAGACTGAAAGAAAGAGAAGGAACTCGGCAAACACATTAGGCCTCGCCTGTTTACCAAAAACATCGCCTCTTGCAAAAATAACAAATAAGAGGTCCCGCCTGCCCTGTGACTATATGTTTAACGGCCGCGGTATTTTGACCGTGCGAAGGTAGCGCAATCACTTGTCTTTTAAATGGAGACCTGTATGAATGGCACAACGAGGGCTTAACTGTCTCCTCTTTCCAGTCAATGAAATTGATCTCCCCGTGCAGAAGCGGGGATACTCACATAAGACGAGAAGACCCTATGGAGCTTTAGACACCAAAGCAGACCATGTTAATCACCCCTAAACAAAGGACTAAACAATATTGAACCCTGCCCTAATGTCTTCGGTTGGGGCGACCACGGAGAAATAAAAAACCCCCGCGTGGAACAGGGGTACTACCCCCACAACTACGAGCCTCCGCTCTATCGAACAGAATTTCTGACCAATTAGATCCGGCAATGCCGACCAACGGACCAAGTTACCCTAGGGATAACAGCGCAATCCCCTTTTAGAGCCCATATCGACAAGGGGGTTTACGACCTCGATGTTGGATCAGGACATCCTAATGGTGCAGCCGCTATTAAGGGTTCGTTTGTTCAACGATTAAAGTCCTACGTGATCTGAGTTCAGACCGGAGTAATCCAGGTCAGTTTCTATCTATGACATGATCTTTTCTAGTACGAAAGGACCGAGAAGAAGAGGCCCCTACCCAAAGCACGCCCCATCCTCACCTAATGAACACAACTAAAATAGACAAAAGGACATAATTTCCAACCAGAGAAAATGGCATGTTAAGGTGGCAGAGCCCGGCAATTGCAAAAGACCTAAGCCCTTTCCACAGAGGTTCAAATCCTCTCCTTAACTATGATCTCAACATTCATTAATTATATTATCAACCCATTAGCACTTATAGTGCCTGTCCTCCTAGCAGTTGCCTTCTTTACTCTAATTGAACGAAAAGTCTTAGGCTACATACAAACACGAAAAGGACCTAACGTAGTAGGACCATATGGTCTCCTCCAACCAATTGCAGACGGAGTAAAACTATTCATTAAAGAACCAGTACGCCCCTCTGCATCCTCCCAAATCCTCTTTCTTTTTACCCCTATACTAGCCCTCATCCTTGCTCTTACCCTATGATCACCCATGCCAACTCCCCATCCAATAGCAAACCTCAACCTAGGAATCCTTTTTATCTTAGCCATCTCAAGCCTCACAGTTTATTCCCTCCTCGGATCCGGGTGAGCATCAAACTCCAAATATGCTCTTATTGGAGCATTACGAGCCGTAGCACAAACCATTTCCTATGAAGTAAGCCTAGGACTTATCTTACTTAACGCAATTATCTTCACCGGCGGATTCACTCTTCAAACCTTTAGCATTGCCCAAGAAAGCACCTGACTATTATTCTCAGCATGACCCTTAGCCTGAATATGATTCATCTCTACCCTAGCAGAGACAAATCGCGCTCCTTTCGACCTAACTGAAGGAGAATCAGAACTAGTATCAGGCTTCAACGTTGAATACGCAGCAGGCCCATTCGCACTATTTTTCCTCGCTGAATACGCAAATATTCTCCTCATAAGCACTCTCACCGCCATCTTATTTTTAGGACCTTCATTCCACCTCTCAATTCCTGAACTTACCACAACAAACTTAATAACTAAAACAGTTATAATTTCTATAATCTTCCTCTGAGCACGAGCCTCCTATCCTCGCTTCCGATATGACCAACTAATGCACCTCATCTGAAAAAATTTCCTTCCACTCACACTAGCGCTGGTTATTTGACATTTAGCCGTCCCAATCGCATTCGCAGGATTACCTCCTCACCCATAAACACCGGAGTTGTGCCTGAAACAAAGGGCCACTTTGATAGAGTGAATTATGAAGGTTAAAGTCCTTCCAACTCCTTAGAAAGAGGGGATTCGAACCCCACCTAAAGAGATCAAAACTCTTAGTGCTTCCACTACACCACTTCCTAGTAAGGTCAGCTAATTAAGCTCTCGGGCCCATACCCCGAACATGTTGGTTAAACTCCTTCCTTTACTAATGAACCCGATCCTAATGATCCCGTTAGTATTCGGACTTGGCCTAGGAACCACAATTGCATTCACAAGCTCACACTGATTAATTGCCTGAATAGGCCTTGAAATCAGTACTATCGCCATCATCCCCCTAATAGCTAAACACCACCATCCACGAGCAATCGAAGCAGCAACTAAATACTTCTTAACCCAAGCCACAGGAGCTGCCTTACTATTATTCGCAACTATAATTAACGCCTGACTTTCCGGCGAATGAAACTTCTTCCATGCGCCCAGCCCAATTGCAGTTATTTTGGTCACCCTCGCTCTTGCCCTAAAAATAGGGCTCGCACCACTGCACGCATGACTCCCAGAAGTCCTCCAAGGAGTTGACTTAATTACCGGCATAGTAATCTCCACCTGACAAAAACTTGCACCCTTTGCACTCCTAATCCAAATTGAGCCCTCTAACCCCCACCTACTAACATTTCTAGGACTCACCTCCACACTAGTAGGAGGCTGAGGAGGCCTAAACCAGACCCAACTACGAAAAATCCTAGCTTACTCCTCCATTGCCCACTTAGGATGAATAGCCCTAGCCATACAATTCTCCAAATCCCTAGCCCTACTAACTCTACTGACATATATTGTAATGGCCGCCGCAGCATTCCTTGTATTTAACCACACTCACTCGACTGACCTCACCACACTAGCTATATCCGCAACCAAGAACCCCGTACTAACAGCCTTCACCCCCCTTATTCTTTTCTCCTTAGGTGGCCTGCCCCCACTTACCGGCTTCTTCCCAAAATGAATAATTCTCCAAGTTATAGTAGAAAACGACTGCGCCCTCATAGCCACCATTGCCGCTCTATCCTCCCTACTCAGCCTCTATGTCTACCTTCGTATTGCATACGCCATAGCCCTCACAATAGCACCCGGAACTATTACCTCAGCAATCTTCTGAGTACTACGCCTACCCCGACCATCACTACACCTAGCCACCCTAACTATAGCGTCCACCGGCCTCCTACCAATTGCCCCCGTACTAATTACTGTCCTCAACATTTAAGAGACTTAGGTTAGCACTTCAGACCAAGAGCCTTCAAAGCCCTCAGCGGGAGTGAGAATCTCCCAGTCTCTGTAAGACTTGCGGAATATTACTCCACATCTACTGCATGCAAAGCAGACACTTTAATTAAGCTAAAGCCTTACTAGACGAGCAGGCTTCGATCCTGCGAACTCTTAGTTAACAGCTAAGCGCCCAAACCAGCGAGCATCCATCTAGCTTTCCCCGCCTAATAAAACCACAAAGGCGGGGAAAGCCCCGGCAGGGGCTAACCTGCCTCTTTAGATTTGCAATCTAACGTGATGACACCCCAGGGCTTGGTAAGAAGAGGACTCAAACCTCTGTCTATGGGGCTACAATCCACCGCTTTAAACTCAGCCATCTTACCTATGGCAATCACACGCTGATTTTTCTCAACCAATCACAAAGATATTGGCACCCTTTATTTAGTATTTGGTGCTTGAGCTGGAATGGTAGGAACGGCTTTAAGCCTCCTAATCCGAGCAGAATTAAGTCAACCAGGCGCCCTTCTAGGGGATGACCAAATTTATAATGTAATTGTTACAGCACATGCATTTGTAATAATTTTCTTTATAGTAATGCCAATTATGATTGGTGGGTTTGGAAATTGACTAATCCCATTAATGATTGGAGCCCCCGACATAGCATTCCCACGAATGAATAATATAAGCTTTTGACTTCTACCACCATCCTTCCTGCTACTGCTTGCATCCTCTGCAGTAGAGTCAGGTGCTGGAACAGGATGAACAGTCTACCCCCCTCTGGCTGGCAATCTAGCACATGCAGGAGCATCTGTAGATCTTACTATTTTCTCCCTACACCTTGCAGGTATCTCTTCAATTCTTGGGGCTATTAACTTTATTACAACAATTATCAACATAAAACCCCCCGCTATCTCTCAATATCAGACCCCTCTATTTGTCTGAGCAGTATTAATTACTGCTGTCCTACTCCTCCTCTCACTTCCTGTCCTTGCTGCGGGTATTACAATGCTTCTTACAGATCGAAACTTAAATACTACCTTCTTCGATCCGGCAGGCGGAGGAGACCCCATTTTATATCAGCACTTATTCTGATTCTTCGGCCACCCGGAAGTATACATTCTTATCTTACCAGGATTCGGAATGATTTCACATATCGTCGCCTACTACTCAGGTAAAAAAGAACCTTTCGGCTACATAGGAATAGTATGGGCTATAATAGCAATTGGCTTACTAGGATTTATCGTATGAGCCCACCATATGTTCACAGTCGGAATGGACGTAGACACACGTGCCTACTTCACATCTGCCACTATGATTATTGCAATTCCTACTGGCGTAAAAGTCTTCAGCTGACTGGCCACCCTTCATGGAGGATCTATCAAATGAGAAACCCCACTATTATGAGCCCTGGGCTTTATTTTCTTATTTACAGTAGGAGGCCTAACAGGGATTGTTCTTGCCAATTCTTCTTTAGACATTGTTCTACACGACACATATTACGTAGTAGCCCACTTCCACTATGTCCTATCTATAGGAGCTGTATTTGCTATTGTTGCCGCCTTCGTCCATTGATTCCCACTATTCTCTGGCTACACTCTACACAGTACCTGAACAAAAATTCACTTCGGAATTATGTTTGTTGGTGTAAACTTAACCTTCTTCCCACAACACTTCCTTGGTTTAGCCGGAATACCTCGACGGTACTCAGACTACCCAGACGCCTATACCCTGTGAAACACTATCTCTTCCATTGGCTCTCTAATCTCCCTAGTAGCTGTAATCATGTTCTTATTTATTATCTGAGAAGCATTCGCCGCTAAGCGTGAAGTAATGTCAGTTGAACTAACAGCAACTAACGTAGAATGACTCCACGGCTGCCCTCCCCCTTATCACACATTTGAAGAACCTGCATACGTCCAAGTCCAGCTAAATTATCAAAATCGAGAAAGGAGGGAATTGAACCCCCGTATGCTGGTTTCAAGCCAACAACATAACCACTCTGCCACTTTCTTCATAAGACACTAGTAAAGACGAATATTACATTGCTTTGTCAAGGCAAAATTGCGGGTTAAAACCCCGCGTGTCTTACCTATTAATGGCACATCCCTCACAACTAGGATTTCAAGATGCAGCTTCACCTGTTATAGAAGAACTCCTTCACTTTCACGACCACGCCTTAATAATCGTATTTTTAATTAGTACTCTAGTGCTTTACATCATTGTAGCCGTAGTATCCACCAAACTAACTAACAAATATATTTTAGACTCCCAAGAAATTGAAATTATTTGAACAATTCTCCCTGCAATTATCCTTATTCTCATTGCATTACCATCACTTCGAATTCTTTACCTGATAGACGAAATTAACGACCCCCACCTAACAATTAAAGCTATCGGCCATCAATGATACTGAAGCTATGAATACACTGACTACGAAGACCTCGGATTCGACTCATACATAATTCCTACACAAGACCTTGCCCCCGGACAATTTCGCCTTCTAGAAACAGACCATCGAATAGTAGTACCAATCGAATCACCTGTACGAGTCTTAGTTTCAGCCGAAGACGTCCTTCACTCATGAGCAGTTCCAGCCCTGGGCGTCAAAATAGACGCAGTGCCTGGTCGACTAAACCAAACAGCCTTTATTGCATCCCGACCAGGAGTATTTTACGGACAATGCTCTGAAATCTGCGGAGCTAATCATAGCTTTATACCTATCGTAGTTGAAGTAGTCCCACTAGAACATTTCGAAAACTGATCCTCTCTAATACTTGAAGACGCCTCGCCAAGAAGCTAAACAGGGACATTAGCGTTAGCCTTTTAAGCTAAAGATTGGTGACTCCCAACCACCCTTGGCGACATGCCCCAACTCAGCCCAGCCCCTTGATTCGCAATTCTAGTCTTCTCCTGACTAGTATTCCTAACAATTCTTCCGCCAAAAGTTCTAGCTCACTCCTCTCCCAATGAGCCAGTAGCCCAAAGTACAGAAAAACTTAAAACAGAACCCTGAACCTGATCATGACACTAAGCTTCTTCGACCAATTCATGAGCCCTTCATACTTAGGTATTCCCCTAATCGCCATCGCCCTAAGCCTCCCTTGAATTCTTTACCCTACCCCATCCTCTCGATGATTAAACAACCGCTTACTGACCCTTCAAGGCTGATTTATCAACCGGTTTACCCAACAACTTCTTCTCCCCCTAAACACAGGAGGGCATAAATGAGCCCTTATCTTTGCATCCTTAATATTATTCCTAATTACACTTAACATGCTTGGATTACTCCCATACACTTTTACACCTACTACACAACTATCCCTCAATATAGGCTTCGCAGTCCCCCTCTGATTAGCCACAGTAATTATTGGCATGCGAAACCAACCAACCATTGCCCTAGGCCACCTTCTGCCAGAAGGGACTCCCACCCCCCTCATCCCTGTACTAATTATTATCGAAACAATTAGCTTATTCATTCGCCCATTAGCCCTAGGAGTACGACTCACCGCCAACCTTACAGCAGGTCACCTACTCATTCAACTAATTGCTACAGCAGCCTTCGTCCTCCTGCCCCTAATACCCACTGTTGCAATTCTTACCGCAACCCTTCTTTTCCTTCTCACCCTACTAGAAATTGCGGTTGCAATAATCCAAGCTTATGTATTCGTACTTTTATTAAGCCTGTATCTACAAGAAAACGTATAATGGCCCATCAAGCACACGCATACCACATAGTCGACCCCAGCCCGTGACCTCTAACAGGCGCAGTTGCCGCCCTACTAATAACATCAGGCCTTGCAATCTGATTCCACTTCCACTCTACAACACTTATAACCCTTGGAACAGCTCTTCTACTACTCACAATGTACCAGTGATGACGAGATATTGTACGAGAAGGCACATTCCAAGGGCACCACACACCTCCTGTTCAAAAAGGACTTCGATACGGAATAATTCTATTTATTACTTCAGAAGTCTTCTTTTTCCTGGGATTCTTCTGAGCTTTCTACCACTCTAGTCTTGCACCTACACCTGAACTAGGAGGTTGCTGACCCCCCACTGGCATTACCACTCTTGACCCATTCGAAGTACCCCTACTAAACACAGCCGTCCTATTAGCCTCAGGAGTTACAGTCACCTGAGCCCACCATAGCATTATAGAAGGTGAACGAAAACAAGCAATCCAATCACTCCTACTAACAATCCTCCTTGGATTTTACTTCACCTTTCTCCAAGGCATAGAATATTACGAAGCACCTTTTACGATTGCAGACGGAGTTTATGGCTCTACATTCTTTGTAGCAACTGGCTTCCACGGCCTCCATGTAATTATCGGTTCAACATTCCTAGCCGTATGTCTCCTACGACAGGTCCAATACCACTTTACATCTGAACATCACTTCGGATTTGAAGCAGCCGCCTGATACTGACACTTTGTAGACGTCGTATGACTATTCCTTTATATCTCTATCTACTGATGAGGATCATAATCTTTCTAGTACTAATGTTAGTATAAGTGACTTCCAATCACCCGGTCTTGGTTAAAATCCAAGGAAGGATAGATGAACCTTACCACAATAATCCTAATCTCCCTCGCCCTAACCATTGTTCTCGCCATTGTATCCTTCTGACTACCCATAATTGCCTCAGACCATGAAAAAGTATCCCCCTATGAATGTGGATTTGACCCATTAGGATCTGCCCGACTGCCTTTTTCACTACGATTCTTTTTAATCGCCATCCTCTTCCTCCTTTTCGACCTAGAAATTGCCCTCCTCCTCCCCCTCCCATGAGCAGACCAACTCACATCCCCACTCATAACCTTTTTCCTAGCCTCAGCCGTCTTGATCCTTCTTACCGTCGGCCTCATTTACGAATGATTTCAAGGAGGACTAGAATGAGCCGAATAGGTAATTAGTTTAAAAAAAACATTTGATTTCGGCTCAAAAACTTGTGGTTAAAGTCCACAATTAACCTGATGTCTCCTCTCCTATTCGCCTTTTCGTCTGCCTTCGTGTTAGGCCTAACCGGTCTAGGATTTTACCGAACCCACCTCTTATCCGCTCTACTATGTTTAGAAGGTATAATACTCTCTCTATTTATTGGCCTCTCCCTATGAACCCTCCATTTTAACTCTATTAGCTCCCTAGCTACCCCTTTACTGTTACTCACATTTTCAGCTTGCGAAGCAAGCGTGGGCCTGGCACTATTAGTAGCCATAGCCCGCACACATGGAAATGACCGAATTGCCGCCCTAAATCTCCTACAATGCTAAAAGTCCTTATTCCAACCATTATGCTAGTTCCAACAGCTTGACTCATTCCTTCCAAATGACTATGAACTTCCACCCTAACACACAGCCTACTCATTGCATTTGCCAGCCTATCATGATTAATTAACCCATTAGACACAGGATGATCCTATCTCAACCCTTACATGGCCACCGACCCCCTCTCCACCCCCCTGCTAGTTCTTACATGCTGACTACTTCCACTAATAATCCTCGCAAGCCAAAACCATATAGCCTCAGAGCCCCCTGCCCGACAGCGAACATTTATTACTCTAATAATCTCCCTCCAAATTTTCCTCATTATAGCCTTTAGCGCAACAGAATTAATAATATTCTACATCATATTTGAAGCCACCCTAATTCCCACATTAATCCTAATCACCCGATGAGGCTCCCAGACAGAACGCCTGAACGCAGGTACCTACTTCTTATTTTACACCTTGGCAGGATCTCTCCCCCTCCTAGTCGCCCTTCTTGCACTTGAAAAAACTACAGGAACCCTCTCCCTCTTAACGCTCCAATATACCAACTATATTCACCTAGCTTCCTACTCAGACAAGTTATGATGGGCCGCCTGTTTACTAGGGTTCTTAGTTAAAATACCTTTATACGGAGTCCATATCTGACTTCCCAAGGCCCACGTAGAAGCACCAGTTGCAGGCTCAATAATTCTTGCTGCCGTCCTACTAAAACTAGGGGGCTACGGCATAATACGAATCTTAATTGTCTTAGAACCACTCACAAAAGAACTGAGCTACCCATTTATCGCCCTCGCATTATGAGGAATTATCATGACCGGCTCCATCTGCCTACGCCAAACAGACCTTAAATCCCTCATTGCTTATTCATCCGTAAGCCACATAGGCTTAGTAGTCGGAGGCATTCTAATCCAAACCCCATGAGGATTCACCGGAGCATTAATTCTTATAATTGCACACGGCCTAACATCCTCCGCCCTCTTCTGCCTAGCAAATACTAATTACGAACGAACACACAGCCGTACTATAGTTTTAGCTCGAGGACTACAAATAGCCCTACCCTTAATGGCAACATGATGATTCCTAGGCTCCCTGGCTAACCTAGCCCTACCACCCTTACCAAACCTAATAGGCGAACTTATAATCATTACATCACTATTTAACTGATCATGATGAACGCTCATTTTAACAGGGATTGGAACCCTAATTACTGCAGGCTACTCACTATACATGTTCCTCATAACCCAACGAGGAACACTTCCAACCCACCTGGCCAGCCTAGAACCCTCCCACTCGCGAGAACACCTCCTCATAGCCTTACACCTAATCCCATTAATCCTACTCATTCTCAAGCCAGAACTTATCTGAGGGTGAACATCCTGTGGGTATAGTTTAACAAAAACATTAGATTGTGATTCTAAAGAAAGAAGTTAAAATCTTCTTATCCACAGAGAGAGGCTCGCTAGCAACGAAGACTGCTAATCCTCGCCACCTTGGTTGAACCCCAGGGCTCACTCGCAACCTCCTGCTTCTAAAGGATAACAGCTCATCCGTTGGTCTTAGGAACCAAAAACTCTTGGTGCAAATCCAAGTAGCAGCTATGCACCCTACCGCATTAACCATAGCCTCAAGCTTACTCATCATCTTCACATTACTAGTCTACCCTGTTCTTTCCACCCTCAAGCCCCACCCCCAAGAAGCTTCCTGAGCCCTAACCCACGTAAAAACATCAGTAAAACTAGCCTTCTTTGTCAGCCTCTTGCCTTTATTCCTATTCCTAAATGAAGGTGTAGAGACAATTGTAACCAACTGAAACTGAATGAACACTCTAACCTTCGACATTAACATCAGCTTTAAATTTGACCACTACTCCATCATCTTCACCCCTATTGCCCTATATGTAACCTGATCAATTCTTGAATTTGCATCATGATATATACACTCTGACCCATACATAAACCGATTCTTCAAATACCTCCTAATCTTCCTAATTGCTATAATCATTCTTGTTACAGCCAACAATATATTCCAACTTTTTATCGGATGAGAAGGCGTAGGAATCATATCCTTCTTACTAATCGGTTGATGATTTGGACGAGCCGACGCAAATGCCGCCGCTTTACAAGCAGTTCTCTATAACCGAGTAGGAGACATTGGCCTTATCCTCGCAATAGCCTGAATCGCAACAAACCTAAACTCATGAGAGATACAACAAATATTTTCAGCAGCCAAAGATATAGACCTCACCCTTCCTCTCCTCGGACTCATTCTAGCTGCCACAGGGAAATCTGCCCAATTTGGACTTCACCCATGACTCCCATCAGCCATAGAAGGTCCTACTCCGGTATCTGCCCTACTACATTCAAGCACAATGGTTGTTGCAGGGATTTTCCTCCTTATCCGAATGAGCCCCCTGATAGAAGATAACCAAACTGCTTTAACCACCTGCCTTTGCCTAGGAGCCCTAACCACCCTATTTACAGCTACCTGCGCCCTAACCCAAAACGACATCAAAAAAATCGTTGCTTTCTCTACATCCAGCCAACTTGGCCTAATAATAGTAACAATTGGACTTAACCAACCTCAACTTGCCTTTCTCCATATCTGCACCCATGCCTTCTTTAAAGCAATACTCTTCCTATGCTCAGGCTCGATCATTCACAGCCTAAATGATGAACAAGACATCCGAAAAATAGGAGGTATACATCACCTTACACCATTCACATCATCCTGCCTCACTATCGGAAGCCTAGCACTGACAGGTACACCTTTCTTAGCCGGCTTTTTCTCCAAAGACGCAATCATCGAAGCACTAAACACATCTCACCTAAACGCCTGAGCCCTAACTCTCACCCTGCTAGCTACTTCATTCACCGCAGTTTATAGTCTCCGTGTCGTTTTCTTCGTATCAATAGGACACCCACGATTTAACTCACTATCACCAATCAATGAAAACAACCCAGCAGTCATCAATCCCATTAAACGATTAGCATGAGGCAGCATCATTGCAGGACTACTAATTACCTCAAACATTCTTCCCCTAAAAACACCTGTAATATCAATACCACCTCTTCTGAAATTAGCTGCACTAACCGTCTCAATCATCGGCCTATTAACCGCCCTACAACTATCCTCGCTCGCCAGCAAACAACCCAAACCAACACCCCTATTAACTCCTCACCACTTCTCCAACATATTAGGCTTTTTCCCAATAATTATTCACCGTCTTACACCAAAACTAAGCCTTGCTCTAGGACAAACCCTTGCCCACCAAACAGTGGACCAAACGGCCTTAGAAAAATTAGGCCCAACTGCAATTTCTTCCCTGAACCTCACACCAATTACAATAACAAGTGATACTCAGAAAGGATCCGTCAAAATTTACTTTATACTACTAATTATAACCTTAGCACTAACCACAGCAATCACACTAATTCTCGCCCCTTAAACTGCTCGTACTACGCCCCGACTCAAACCCCGTGTTAGCTCTAACACAACAAGCAAAGTAAAAAGCAACACTATTGCACCAATAACTAACACACCGCCCCCCGAAGAATACACCAATGAAACTCCCCCCATATCCCCACTAAATACTGAAAATTCATTTGCCTCATCCACAGAAAAAGAAAAAGACCCATTTCATCCACCCAAATATGTTACCGCAACTGAACACACTACTGAAAAATAAACAGTAAAAATCACCATAATAGACCGATTCCACCAACCTTCAGGGTAAGGCTCCGCAGCTAACGCTGCCGAATATGCAAACACAACTAATATCCCTCCAAGATAAATTAAAAACAGTACCAAAGACAAAAACCCTCCCCCGTGCCCAACCAATACACCACAGCCCAGTCCTGCTACAATCACTAAACCCAACGCACCAAAATAAGGAGACGGATTAGAAGCAATCGCCACCATACCAAATACTCAACCAAATAAAAGAAAAGCCATAATATATATCATAATTCCCGCCAGGATTTTAACCAGGACCAATGGCTTGAAAAACCACCGTTGTTATTCAACTACAAGAACCGCTAATGGCAAGCCTACGCAAAGCCCACCCACTACTAAAAATTGCTAACGACGCACTAGTCGACCTCCCAGCCCCTTCAAACATCTCAGTTTGATGAAACTTTGGCTCTCTACTTGGTCTCTGCTTAATCGCCCAAATCCTCACAGGACTATTTCTAGCTATGCACTATACATCTGATATCGCCACCGCCTTTTCCTCTGTAACCCATATCTGCCGAGATGTTAACTACGGCTGACTAATTCGCAACCTACACGCCAACGGGGCATCATTCTTTTTTATCTGTATTTACCTCCACATCGGACGAGGACTTTACTATGGCTCCTACCTCTATAAAGAAACATGAAATATTGGAGTGATCTTACTCCTACTAGTGATAATAACTGCTTTCGTAGGTTACGTTCTTCCATGGGGACAAATATCATTTTGAGGCGCCACCGTCATCACTAACCTCCTATCCGCCGTTCCATATATCGGCAACGTCCTAGTCCAATGAATCTGAGGAGGCTTCTCTGTTGACAACGCAACACTCACACGTTTCTTCGCCTTCCACTTCCTACTCCCCTTCATCATTGCAGCCTTCACCATTATCCACCTACTTTTCCTACACGAAACTGGGTCTAACAACCCACTAGGATTAAACTCCGACGCAGACAAAATCTCATTCCACCCCTACTTTTCATACAAAGACCTTCTAGGCTTTGCAATCGTTATTATTGCATTAACCTCACTAGCCCTTTTCTCCCCTAACCTACTAGGAGACCCAGATAACTTCACACCTGCCAACCCCCTAGTCACCCCTCCTCACATCAAACCCGAATGATACTTCCTATTTGCCTACGCTATCCTTCGTTCTATTCCTAACAAACTAGGAGGAGTCCTAGCGCTACTCGCTTCCATCCTTGTACTTATAGTTGTCCCAATCCTTCACACTTCAAAACAACGAAGCCTTACTTTCCGACCACTTACACAGTTTTTATTTTGAACCCTAATTGCCAACGTAGCAATTCTTACCTGAATTGGAGGAATACCTGTTGAGCATCCATATATTATTATTGGCCAAATTGCTTCAGTCCTATACTTCTCTCTCTTCCTGATTCTAGTCCCACTCACAGGTTGATTAGAAAACAAGGCTCTTGAATGATCCTGCATTAGTAGCTCAGTTTCAGAGCGCCGGTCTTGTAAACCGGACGCCAGGGGTTAAAATCCCCTCTACTGCTCAAAAAGAAGGGATTTCAACCCCTACCGCTAACTCCCAAAGCTAGTATTCTCCATTAAACTACTCTTTGAATAAATACTATGTACATTGTACATCCAAATATTTTCTAACAATTCTAGGTAGTATGTAATATATACATATATAGTTGTATAACCATTATAATGTTTTAAACCATGTTTTTATTTAATGTTTTAAGTAACAAATATATGTAAATTTGAGAATGACATTGTATTGCTTGTTAGATATAAGATATGATTTAGGACAATCTTTTATAGTTTAATTTGTGAGAAATCAGCAAATTAAGAATTGGGTTGTGCATGGATTTCAAATTATATGTGGACATACAAAGACTTGGAATTACATAAATTGAATGCTACGGGCATTTGGTTCCTACTTCAGGGATAATTCAAAGTTAAATCAACATTTTTTGTGTTTAATTGCATATGTTAATGGTGGAGTACATAAACGAGAGACCCATCATGCTAGCCATTATCTCCAGAGGGTAATTGGTTATTTTTATCTTTTGTCCTTTCGTCTTGCATTTCAGAGTGTAAGCCTAATACATAGATCTAAGGGTAGGACAATTTATTTTATTAATGTTTTTTCTACATACGTAATTCTTTATCTCAAGGCCTAAAAACTGTAAATAAGTGAATACATGATTTATATCAAGGACATACACATTAATTATTACACCCCTGTGAAATTAATTTTCACAAACACATCTTTAATTCAATTATTTGTTTAAAGTATAAAACAAGTACAATATCACAAATACTAATATTTTTTATGTTAACTCTAAAACCCCCCTACCCCCCAAACATCCTAAGGTCACTAATACTCCTGAAAACCCCCCGGAAACAGGAAAAACCCTAGCAGTATATTATACCCAATATGTGTCCATTTACACTATTAAAAAAAT